TTTTCCCTCAGATCAGATAAGAGGGTCCGGGCTTCTTCGATCTCCTCCTTAAGGCTCGCATGGGGATCCAAGTTGTCCGGTCTTTTCCATTCCATAATCTCTTCTATTATGGAGATGATGACTTCCTCGGTAGATCGATGATCCCCCTGTCCCGCTTCGGATAAGAGGCTTCTGATAGAAGCAGAAAGATCATTTTTAGTGAGAGCCAATTCGTAGAAGGCCCATATAGCCTGGTTTTGGAGTGGAGCTGTGTTGGTTCTCAACTGTTCCATGACCCAGGGCCCATAGCCCGGGTCCTCGTGATGTTGGCTCAGATAGGCCGAGAGCGCACGCTCCATCGCTTCCCGATCTGGATCCAGAACGTGCTCGGGAGCTCCCTCGGCGGGATGGGCTTCCTGATCGGGAATCGGCTCTGGCTCGGAGGAATCGCCCTCACCTTCACCCTCATCCTCCTCAGATGGGCTCTGGCTCGAAGAGGAAGAAATACCAGATTCATCATCACTGCTTTGGTCCTCCCCCATCGGATGTGAATAGGGGGGCACTGCCCGGATACGATGGGGGGGGCGGCGCATAGAAGAGAGAAACCAATCTTTCCCCAAAAGGGAAAGCCACTCTCGACCGTAATAGAAACAAATGAGAAATACAGATTGGAAGAAATCCATAATAAATGAAACATTATCTGGAATAAAGAATAGATTTTGAATCATGGGACTTGATCCTTCCTTTTCCTGGTCTTCTCGGCTGGAATCATAAATGGGTTGTCTCCCTCTACTTTGACTCTGACGCAAACGAAGTACACGCTAGCTCTCCTCTCTTCTTAGTAGATATTGTTAGGTTACCAACCTTCCACAAGGAGAATTCCCTTATCCCCAGGCGGAAACCCCGAACCTCGCCTCTGGAGCACACCAACCAATTACTTAAACGCGGTTGGGGTAACCACATGGTCCCCCGCGGGCGTGTATTGGTCAACACATTCTGGGAGCGAGAGAACCTCTCTCAAAATCCAACGAGTAAGAGAGACTCATTGAACATCTCCGTGAACGCTCATGGTGTGCGGCAAGTGATGAACTTGCCCACCCCCTCGGACGGATCCGAGGTTGGTGCCCTTTCTTTCTTTATGCAAATAACTAGAGATTTTTCTCAATTGCTTTCTGTTCGTTTTTCTTATAGTCACTGCTTATAGTTACTGAAAAGGAGTTTAAGTGTAGTGTAACGAAGTGCTTCCGTTCCGAAGCACGAGTGAAACGACTTGAACAGCTGTATCTTGTGTTGTTTAGTCATCGCGTCTGTGAGATCTTTCTAATAATCTTCCTGACTCTTTTGAGTTGGGGTACCTTTTTTCTGATTGTTACTGTAAGTGAGTTTTCAGGAGAGTGTAGCGAGTGCTTCCTTTCCGAAGCACGAGTGAAACGTCTTGTACTGAGTCAACTTGGATATTTTGTGTACGTGATTCTGAAACGTCGCTGAAAGTGACTTTAAGTGGAGTTACACGAAGTGCTTCCGTTGCGAAGCACGAGTGTAACGTTTTGAACAGGAGTAGCTTGTGTTGGTTAGTTGTTTAGTCAGCGCGTCTGTTCCTTTCCTTCCTTAATACCTCACTCCGTGTAGGCGCGAGTGTGTTAGTAGCTGGGTATTCGGAGTGAGGTTGTTTTGGGTGGGAGAGGGAGTGAGCTAGTACTTCGTTAAAGAAGCACGAGTGAAACGGTTTGTACTGAGCCGACGTTGGATATTTAGCAAATGGGTACGTGATTCTGAAACGTCGCTGAATCGGATCGTGTGCAGTGGAGACACTCCCACTTGAAATTGGTTGCAGTAGCAACGTAAGCAAGAGAAAGATTGCTCGTAAGACATCGTGACTACAACGGTAGTGCACGGAAAGCGCAATAGCGCGTTGTGGCTGTCGTGTCTCGAGTGGAGGATCGAGATCTACGTGATCGATCAGGGATCGCCACGAGTCACTGGTTCAGTGATAAGGGAGTGTCAATTGCTGACAAAGGAGAGAATCTCAAGTGAAGGCTGAAAAATGGCAGATCTGGGTAGCTCGTTGAGCGGGATTGAGAAACTCAGCAACAGTCACTATGGTTACTGGAAATCCTGTATGGAGTCTTATCTCCAAGGACAGGATCTATGGGAGACAGTCGCTGGTTCAGATGCTGATCCACCAGAAAACACTCCGGTGAACGCGGAAGCGTTGCGGAAGTGGAAAATCCGAGCTGAGCTGGGAAGGCGATGTTTGTTATCAAAGCATCGGTGCAGAAGGAACTGTTAGAGCACATTCGGGAAGCCAAGACTCCGAAAGAGGCTTGGGACTCGTTTGCTGCGCTATTTTCCCGAGCAAACGATGCTCGTCTACAACTCCTGGAAAATGAGATTGGCACACTAACGCAGGGAAGCATGCCAATCTCGCAGTATTTCATTAAAGTTCAAAATATATGTATATGTAACGAAATATCCCAGCAAGCAAGCAACGGCTGAAAAGCCGTTGCGCGCTAGCGCGCTCATACGTTTTTCAGCTGGCTTCAAAGCCTATTAGTAAAACGCGCGCATACGTTTTTCAGCTGGATAACGAGTCCAAGATCAGCGAAACCCGGATGCGCAGGATAATCATCCGAGGATTGAGGCCAGAGTTCAGTGGCTTCATGGCAGCAGTTCGTGGGTGGCCGACACAGCCCACGTTGCTAGAATTAGAGAACCTCCTAATAAATCAAGAGTCTCTGGCTAGGCAGATGGCTGGACTCTCGATTAAGGAGAGTGAGGAGGCTCTTTTCTCTGGAAAAGGGAAGAAGAAGCCTCAATGTCGATCAGAAGAAGAAGAAGCAGCAGCAAGGCCGCAAGGAAGGAGGTAGTAGCGACAAGAAGAGGAATATTCAGAAGTTCCCACAAAACAGATCGCGAACACTGGCGTGTTACAGGTGTGGGAAGCCAGGTCACTTCGCTCGCAATTGCAGAGTGAAAGTTTCCCAAGGGAACGTTGCAGAAGTCGGTTCTCATGCTGAGAAAGACAGAGAAGAAAATGACGAGGACTGGAATGTAGATGCCTCGTTCACAGGGATTTCTTCTGTTAAGGACACAAAGCACGTTGCCTTGATGTCGATCGTCGAAAGTGGTTCCTCCAGTCAAGAAGAAATTGACGCGTGTCTGGCGTCTACGTCGAAGAAGGAGAAGATCGACTATAACACAGATTGGATAGTCGATTCGGGGTGCTCACATCACCTGACTGGTGATATGAGTAAGTTCATGAAGCTACAGAAGTACGAAGGAAGTGATGCGGTTGTGACCGCGGATAATTCAGTGTACCCCGTGAAGCACGTGGGTGACCTCGCAATCTCACCCATGAAAGGGAGTTCAAAAGTCTTGGAGAATGTCATGTTCCAGGATTGAAAAAGAACCTAGTGTCAGTGCCACAGATTACAGCAGCTGGGCACTACGTTCTCTTCGGGCCTTCAGATGTAAAAGTTATGGCAAATGCCGAAGTTCGTGGCCAAGTGCTCATGGAAGGGCAGAAGGTGAAGATGCTATACGTATTGTCTGCTGGTACAGCATATGTTGACAAGACTCGTCGGCACGAGACGGCAGATCTCTGGCATGCACGGTTGGCCCATGTCAACTATGAACGACTAAAGGTGATGATGCGGAAAGAGATGGTCCGTGGCCTCCCTTCTCTGGAGATGCGAGAAGGGACTGTGTGCGCTGGGTGCCAGTTTGGTAAGGCGCACAGGTTGCCGTTCAAAGAGTCGGAGGCACAGTCGACAAGACCACTGGAGCTCATTCACTCAGATGTATTTGGGAGAGTGTCTACTCCCTCATGTCAAGGTAAGCAATATATGCTTACATTTATTGACGACTACTCGCGGTACGTTTGGATCTATCTCCTGACCGAAAAATCGGAGGTTTTTCAAAAGTTCGTCGAGTTCAGTGGTGGAAAATGAGTTTGGTGAAAGAATCAAATGGCTGCGGACAGATAATGGAGGCGAGTATACGTCTCACGAGTTCAGTGCGTATCTGAAGAAGCACGGAATTCGAAGGCTGTTTTCCTGCCCATACACTCCGCAGCAGAATGGAGTTGCAGAGAGAAAGAATCGTCACCTTGGTGAGACTTGTCGAAGCATGATGCATGCGAAGAATGTACAGCCTCAGTATTGGGCCGAGTGTATGATGACAGCGGCTCATGTCATCAATAGACTACCGCAGGCAAAGCGTCGGCTTTCGCTCGCCCTATCAGGTTCTCTACAAGAGAAGGCCGACTGTATCACACTTCAGAGTGTTCGGGTGTGTCTGTTACGTGTTTGTACCCGAGCAGCTGCGGACGAAGCTAGAAAAGAAGGCTATCAGGTGCATCTTTGTCGGCTACGATGAGCAAAAGAAAGGGTGGAGGTGTGTGGATCCTACCACCAAGAAAGCGTATATCTCTCGGCACGTTGTATTTGACGATGCCTCGTCATGGTGGTCTACTGAGAAAGTGGTACTACCAGATACAGAATTCTTAGACACAACGATGCGAGCGTTGTTCCCAGAACAGGAGGAAATTCCTGTTGCTAGTGACTCAAGACCAGTGGAGTCACCGAGATCGAGTTCACGAACTGATAGTTCGCTGAGCCCGTGGAAGACAGGTGTTCGGGAGTCAGGAAGCCCAAGGCTCGCAACTCCGGAAGTGTCGTCGCTGAGGGATAGTGTGGCAAGCAGCTCGAAGAGAGAGCGAGAAGATGGTCAAAGTAAGAGACAACCTCTGACGGAAGATGCAAGAGCCGCAGAACAGCTTTAGTAAGGGCCTTAGAAGATCTTCGCGTATCAGGAAGCCGAATCCAAAGTACGTACAAGCTGACTGTGTAGACACTGTGCTGCTTTCACAGTGTAATGCATCTCAAAGGCATGATGTCGAAGAACCATGTTCTTTTGAAGATGCGAAAGGAGATGCGAAGTGGGAGAAGGCGATGCAGGAGGAGATATCTGCCTTGAAGAAGAACGAGACATGGGATCTTGTTCTACTACCCGCAGGAGTGAAGCCGATTTCCTGAAAATAGGTGTACAAGGTGAAGCGCAGGAGTGACGGTTCAGTCGAAAGATACAAGGCACGGTTAGTTGCTCGTGGCTTTTCGCAGCAATACGGGATTGACTATGATGAAACGTTCAGTCCCGTGGCCAAGATGACTACCGTTCGAGTACTCCTGTCTCTTGCAGCCAGCAAGTGAAGGCGTCTGTGGCAGATGGACGTCAAAAATGCATTTCTCTATGGTGATTTGGATAGAGAAAGAATGCTAGGAGCAGCCAGCTGGGTTCGTGAGCCAGAAGAACCAAAAGTACGTGTGCAAGTTGAAAAAGGCCTTGTATGGCCTGAAACAGGCTCCAAGAGCATGGTACGGAAAGATTGCAGAATTTCTAGTGTTCTGTGGCTACAGTGTATGTGCAGCTGATTCTAGTCTGTTTGTGAAGCAGACTAATGAGAAATTCTCGATCATTCTACTGTACGTGGATGACCTCATCATCACGGGAGATGATTTAGAGGAGATACAGAGAATTCGTGAACATCTCTCTGTTCGGTTCGAGATGAAGGAGCTCGGTGAGCTGAAGCACTTCCTTGGTTTGGAAGTGGAAAAGTGTGAAAAAGGGATCTTCTTGTGTCAGATAAGATATGCTTCGGACTTGTTAAGCAAGTTCGGGATGACGAACTGCAAACCAATTGCTTCGCCGATAGAAGCAAATCTGAAGCTGAGAGCAGACGTTGGGGATAAACAGGAGGATAAGCGTATGTATCGTCAGTTGGTGGGTAGACTGATATACCTCACCATTACCAGGCCAGACATCGCATTTGCAGTGGGTGTTGTGAGCCAGTTCATGCAGAATCCGAGGAAGCCCCATGACGAAGCGGTTCGTCGAATATTGAGATATGTTCGGTGCACGGTGAGCTATGGACTCCTGTACAAGGCAGGAGTTGCTCCTGAGTTGGTAGGATTTTCTGATGCAGACTGGGCAGGAGATCCTTCTACTCGCAGATCAACCACTGGGTACATGTTCAGTTTGGGAAGTGGTGCAGTTTCTTGGTGCAGTAAGAAACAGCCAACAGTGGCATTGTCGTCGACAGAGGCAGAGTATCGAGCAGCGACAATGGCGGCACAAGAGTGCTCGTGGTTAGTGCAGCTGATCAGAGAGGTTGGCGAAGACGCAGATGACCCAGTGAAGATTCATTGCGATAACCAGAGTGCGATTCGTCTTGCAGCAAATCCAGTGTTCCATGCAAGGACGAAGCACATCGAAGTGCACCACCACTACATACGGGAGAAGGTGTTAAATGGAGATATTGACCTTGTGCCCGTATCCACCGAAGAGCAGCTCGCCGATATCTTCACGAAAGGACTCCCCATCTCAAAGTTCATCAAGTTTCGTCGAGAACGTCGGCGTTTGTAAGAAAGTTGGTATTGAGGGGGGATGTTAGATGCAATACCAGCTTCGGTTGGCATTATATGTGCATGATCATGCATGAGGTGTCCCCATGCATGTGTGTGGAAGGACACCTCATGCATGAGGTGGTCTGTTTAAGGACGACACCTCTTGGGCGACACAGCTGACGTTCTCCTGGGGAGCGTGACTAGGCAATGGGTCCTTCAAGTACGCCATATTCCTCTGAGGATTCGTGGGAGGAACAGATTGAGCGGGAGCTCCCTGTCCTTGGGTCCCGGCATCCCCAGTTCATGTGATGGTACCGTTCTCAATCATATTCTATATGATATGCGTCGAGAGTGATACACCCGGTTCATACGTCAGGGGCGAGTGCCCTAGATTCCGGTGAAATTGACCGGGTGGCGTCAACATTCGGCGGGTAGGGAATAGGCATAGGCTTTTGAGGGGAGAGTTTGCAATCCTTGCTCCATCAGGATTTTCATAAGGGGATTGTTTCCATTTTTGAAATTCCCTCCGGTTTTTATTGTTCCCGGGGGAACGGCTTGAGACCGTCGGTTCTGCCGCCCGAGCTTGCTGAACTGGTGCCGCTTGGCCCTGCTGGTTCTGGTTGTTGGGGTAGTGTTGCCCCTGCTACTGGCGCGGAGGTTGAGGATTCTGAGTGGCGGCCAGTTCCAGTTGGAGAGGAGCGGCCTGAACGACGTTGACTTGGGCATTTGCCCCCGGATCATTCGTCATTGTTGTTATTGCCCCTCTTCGAATTCTAGGGGGGGTTCGGGGGGTGACTGGGTTGTCCTATGCTCTTCCCCTATTGCGGGCAAGGATCCTTCACGAATGGCCCTTTCTAGACGCATGCCACGACAGATGAGCTCTTCAAAGGTTCGTACTTCTCTTAGAAGTACGTACCCCGCTGATAAAGGTTCTGGAGAAGAATTCCAACGGCCTCTGGAATGGGGGAGGACACCTTAGCTGCTAAGGCCCTCCATCTATTAATAAACTGCGTGAAGGTCTCATCGGATTTCTGCATAGTGGCATGCAGATCGGCTAGACTCGATTCTACCTCGATGTTGTAATCCATTTGGCTAACGAACCGTTGAGCCAAGTCGTCGAAGGTCTTAAAGGTGCCCGGCGCTGTGCTAGTGAACCAGTCGAGGGCATCGCCAGAAAGACTCCTAGGGAAAAGGCAAATAAGCAGGGCGTCTTGTCCTGCTTCGGGACAATCGTTGCAAAAGGAGACTAGATGGCTACGGGGATTTCCTTTTCCGTTGAACTTGGAAAAGGTAGGCGGCACATATCCTGCCGGGAAGAGGGCGGAAGGATGATGAAAAAAGTCGGCGAAAACCCTTCTTGGCGCCTTTTAGCTCGGCGACCTGCTCGCTTAACTCCCGAATTTGCCTCAAAAGGAAGCTGTTCGAGACTGAAGGTGGAGGGGTTGCTTCCGGGGGTTCCTGGTCATAGTTGACCCGAGTGAGTCGAGAGGCATGGGAATAGGTAGGAGGGACCCATGACTGCTCTGCATGATCGGGGTGCTTGCCCTTCAAATTGACCGACTCCGGCATAAGATAAGCAGAGGGGTGTTCTGGGTGCCTGGGACAAAGAGGATGGTGGAGGGGGACGACAGGGTCCCGCCTCCGACTGCTTCTGCGCACACATGTTAGCCAAGTACTCGTTCTACTGCCTCAAACGAGCCATTTCTTCTCGCATTCGGATGAGCTCATCCTTCTCTGGTTGACCTTTCGGGACATCGTCATCCGACATCATCATCTCGGGGTACTGCTTGTTAGGGTCTTGCGCAAACTCTTGCTCTTGCGGATTCATCGTAAACTGGAGGGAAGGTGAGAAAACCTTTCGACGAATAGACCTCTAGTCGGTTCGAGGTCACTTCTTCAGGTCTCCTAGTCCTATGGAACGATTAAAACGGGGTCTCCAACTTCAACTGGTACGCCTGCCTATACACCTCTTGGACAAATGGCCCGTAAAGAGCAAAAAGTCCATCAACAGTGTGAGCAGGGTGCCGTGACTAGCAGGAGCTTCGGAGCCAACCTCCACAAAAATATGGAACAGGTCAACAACCAGCCTTTCTAGTTCGATTAGGTTCAGTGTGCCCCGGTGCAAGTGTGAGAATGAATCGATTACAGACCCCTAAAGATCAATCTCTTAGGGATAACCTGCAAGACAAGGACACGTCAAGAAAGCAGCTAAACCAGATAAGCAAACCGCGAGCCAGAACAGCGAAAAAAAAAAGTAAAAAAAAAGAGGGCACGGGTCCCAAAAAGTGGTACAGGCAGTTAAAAAAGAAACTGTCTGGGCGCTGTTACTAACAGCGTCTTGTCTGCTTTCCATTTTCTTTTTTTGAAGAAACGTAATAGTAATAAAAGCCCCTTATCTAGTATAAGGCCCTCTGAAAAGCCTGAGTTAGAAAAAAGCCTATGAATACTTTTGAGCTTTTGAGTCTGAGTAATAAAGGTAATAAAGACGAAAATGGACGGTTAAACGTCGATGTTGTTTGTGAATACGAGCCTGAGAATGCAAAGCCTTCGTTCCTTTGTCAAAATTTCTGGGCGGAAACAGTGCCGAAAATCAGAGCGAATCGGAGCAAAAATGGAGTTTTTGAAACTGACAGCAGTAAGACGCAGTTGCTAACTGCGTGGTCGCTATTAGTAACTGCGCTGCTTTAGGGCACAGTTGTTAACTGCGTGGTCGCTGTTAGCAACTGCGCCTAGTCAGGCCACTGTTAGCAAGAGCGACGGTGCTCTTAGTAACTGCGGTATGACAGCAGGTTACTGGAATCAGGTCTTTTGACCGCCTATTACGTGACGGGGGGGACTCACTTTATACTAATCTTCCTCCCTCTTCTGCTGAGTTGTGTACCTTTTTTTCTGAGTGTTACTTACAGGGAGCTTTCAGGAGAGTGTAACGAAGTGCTTCCGCCCTTATGATATAAATTGCACGAGTGAAACGTCTTGTACTGAGTCAATTAGCTTTATTTGTCTAAGCGTGAGTTATATTTAGTTTGGTGTACGTGATTCTGAGTGTTACTGTAAGTGAGTTTTCAGTGTAGTGGAGCGAGTGCTTCGCTAAAGAAGCACGAGTGAAACGGCTTGAACAGCAGCAGCTTGTGTTCCTTAGGCAGCCCGGAGGGAACTTTCCTTCCTTAATGCCTAACTCCTGGGAGGCGCGAGTGTGTTAGTAGCTAGGTTGTTTTGGTAGAGGTAGTTACACGAAGTGCTTCCCTCCAGAAGCACGAGTGGAACGAGTGTGTAGGTGTTTTAGTCGCGTGAGGTCAGTGTGTTTAAGGCGCGTGGTAAGTGACGGGAGCGTTAGCGACCGGTTGGTTGCTAAGGTGAAGAAGGTCCTTTAAGGCGCAAGTGTAGGTAAGTGACGGTAGCGCGTTCCTAAGGTAAGGGACTTTTAGGTAAGGAGAGCGTAACGAAGTGCTTCCCTCCAGAAGCACGAGTGAAGCGAAGAAAGTGTGTTTAAGTGGAGTGGTTAGTTCCTCCGGAGGAGACTTTCTTGCTAATAATCTTCCTAACTCTTCGGAGTTGGGGTACGTGATTCTTAAACGTCGCTGAAAGTGACTTTAAGGCGAGTGTAGGTAATTGACACTCATAGGGTTACGGTTCACCGTGGCCGAGATGTCAGCTACAGCCAGGCCAAGAGTCTTGTGTCTTCACAAGGACACTCAAATCCAACCATCCGTCGATTGACCACATAATCGTCAGGGACTATCGATCATTATGATCAACCAAAGATCTTACCCGTCTACTAGTCGTATTATTGACGGAGAAGCGGACTTTCGATAGCCACGAGGAACTACCAAAAAGATCCTAATGGGACTCGAACCGCTTTGAGCAATGAAGTAGACAGCCCTAGGAAGGACTATCTCATCGGCTTTTCGGCCCTTGGGAGTGTATAGTCCCCTCAGATAACCTACCGTCCGATGATTGTCACTATCAGATCCCCCTTTCGAGGGGCGACAATCCTCCACTAGATCCAAAAGGGACCCTACTATAATGAGCAGAGGCCCAAAGCGAGTCCAAACACTCGTCTCCTGGCCCAACAAGTGTGCTGTTTATTTGAGTAGAGCAATGGAAGTGGGTTTAAGGCGAGTGGAGGGAAGTAAGGTAAGGTTATGTGCTGTTTATTTCTTAGGCGAAGACTACATCTAACTAACTTCAGTCGAGCTGTTCTAATCTCATCGTTAGTTGTCGGTTTCCAGGCCTGACTCCCTTTGCTTGACAGCACGTTCTCGATAAACACTCTCCGTGCCAGATAACGGCTTCGAGAAGAGAGAATTGCCGGTGTCAGGACCCCAATCAGACAGACCTTCCAGCGGTCAGTAGCGGGTTTGGTGATGCTTTCGAAGGATCATTATTAATGGTATGGAAGTGGGGTCATGCTGACGCATGCGGGTTCTGCTTTCGAGCGAGTGATCAGGTGCATTCGCTGGTATGCTTTCATCCGAACTCCATCATCCACCCTTCTCCTGGCAATCTCGCTCCTTCAATGACATTAGTGAGTTGCCCACCCCATTCATTATTTTAGGATTCTCTATGGCCTGCTTCCGCCCCATCAGAAACTAGGTCTCATTCGTCGCTGTTGCAAGCTAGGATATGCTCAACTTCTCCCATAGAAAGAGCCGAGTCATCTCTCCCAGGGCTCCCACTCGAGCATTCAAAGGCAATCGTTGATCCGGCCGGCAATTGCTCTATTTTCGACATTTCCGAGTCGATCCTAGAGTTGGTGGACAAAGAGAGTTCACCGGGCGATCGGGAAGGAAGTTCTCCTCTTTCCGACCGGGTTTGACTTCTATTTCTCGTGTAGTAGTGTCGAAACGTCAATACATGGAATGGGGGAGAAAACCAGATCCTCGTCGATCCACTAGCTGTCGAATCTCCTCCCACCGGCTATAAATGATCGACTGTCTATTCCATCTCCGTAACCCGCTACTAAAGAGTAAGGGTGGATTGAATCTCCCCGGGGAGAAAGAAGAAGAAAAAGAGACTTCGAAGGGGGTCTTCATTCCTACCGCCCACCCCCCGAAGGGGCTCATCGGTTTAGGCTTCATATTCGCCACTCGACTACCCATCTATGCTAGGCTCGGCATACGAAGCTAGGGATATCCTTCGTCGGTTCCTTCTTCGTCGTCGATAAAGAGTGGTGGGGCCGCCAGAAGCAGGTGAAAAATGAAGGCCCTTACTAAAGGGACTAAAGGGCGGGTCGTCCAGTACTTTTCTTTTCCGAAATTCACTTGCCATCGCATCCCCTGGTTGCAGCTTCCTCCCCCGGGTCCGGTCGGTCCACTTCCTCCGCCTGCCTAATCACTGAACGTGCCCCGCCAACTGAACTTTTACGCTTTCCAGACTCGGGAGGGGGGAGTGGGAGAGGACCAAGGTGATACCGAGGCCGAAGAGGGAAAGGATTTGGACTTAGTCTCTAGGGGTTTGGTTAGTGCTTTATGGCCCGCCGAGCTCTAGTGGAGTTTTTGGGTTAGTGTGCGTTCGTTAGTTCTCCCCAAAAACCAACCAATTGGTGAACCCCAGGACCGTTCGAGGTTGTATCTGTGCCAGAGGACTGGATCCCCTGCGTGAATTCGGGTGCATAGAAGAACATATATCATATTATGGGATTGCTTATAGATGTGGGGGGGGTTCTCTCGGGATAAGGGGACGTAGGGCTTAGAGATTGAGTTCTCGATTGGTAGTAGAGTTCTCGATACATGGAAGAAGCATCATTGAGTTAGAGTGACCTGTATGGTCTGATAGTACCACCGACTAGGAGATTGATTGCGATCGATAATAGTGACCTAGCAATGACTCATCACGGAGATATAGTACCTATAATCTAGATTATTCATATGAACAAGGAAGATTGGGAGAGAGTGAGGTTCACATATAGGCAATTATTAGCTAATTAATATCATGATCAAAACTCATTTGTAGGAGGGATAGGTCCGCCTTCGATTCCATAACACATAGGTATAGTTATGGTAGCATATGAAATCGTCGGGGGCCATCTCATATAAGGGCACCGTCAGTTGGGGTAGCCTCAGAGAACTATATATGCCAGATAGTCACCACCCCCCGTAAGGGACCTAGTCTATAGTA